ATAATAATTTATATAAAAAACATTAAGAATGGTTTTGAAATTATTTAAAATTAAATTTATTATATATATATATATATATATATTTAATGTATATATATATATATAAATATAATTAAATTAATTATTTAATTAATATATATATAAATATATTTTTATTTAAATGAATATATATATATGAATATTGAAATTAAATTTTAAATTTAATATTATAAATAGGAAAAAAAAAAGATTATTTAATATTTAATAATTTATAATAAATATTTTATTATAAAAAAAAAAAAAAAAAATCTATATTTATATATATTAGTATAAATAAAAATAATTTTTATAGTTAAAAAAATTTATTTAAAATTTATTTTACATATGAATTTTAGTATATATTTATATTAATATTTTAATAATATTTATTTATATATTTGTAGTAATTAATATTAAAAATTTAAGAAATTAAGATTTAGTAATATTTAAATTAAAAACTAATTTTGTGCCAGCAGTTGCGGTTAAACAAAATTTAAAATAAATTTTTTTAGTAAAATTAATTAATAATAATAATTAAATTTAAATATTAAATTATTAAGTGAAATTTTAATTTAATAAAAAATTTATTAAAGATTATGAATTTAATAAATTATAATAAAAACTAGGATTAGATACCCTATTATTAATAATTTAAAATAAAATACTAAAATAGTATTTAATTATTTATTGAAATTTAAATAATTTGGCGGTATTTTAGTTCATTTAGAGGAATCTGTTTAATAATTGATAATCCACGAATAAATTTACTTAATTTATAATTTTATATATCGTTGTTAAAAAAATATTTTTATATAAAAATAATATTTTAAAATTTAAAATAAAAATTAAATCAGATCAAGATGTAGATTATAATTAAGAATATAATGGATTACAATAAATTTATTTAATATGAATGTTAATTTGTAATAATTAATTGAAGGTGGATTTAAATGTAATTTTAATTAATTTATTAAGATGATTAAAAATTAAAATATGTACATATTGCCCGTCGCTTTCATTTATAAATTGAAATAAGTCGTAACAAAGTAGAGGTACTGGAAAGTGTTTCTAGAAAGATCAAATTGGAGCTTGATATAAGTATTTCATTTACATTGAAATGATATTGATATAATCAATTAATTTGAGGGGTTAAATTAATAAAATATGAATAATAAAAGAAATTTTATATTAAAAATAATGGGGGTTAAAGTATTTTTAATAGAAAAAATTTTATAATTTATAGTGAATTAGTATTGTGAAAGAATTTTGAAATATAATTGAAAATAAATTAAATAAAAAGTAAATTTTATTTATTGTATCTTGTGTATCAGAGTTTATTAAAAAAATTTTAAAAATAATTAAAATTCTCGAATTAAAAAGAGTTAATTAATTATAAAAGTTATTGTAGCAAAAATATTTTTAATAATTAATTTGAAATGAAATGTTAATCGTTTTTTAATATATCTAGTTTTTTTAGAAAAAAATTTAATTTTGTGTTTATTTTAATTAAAAAATTAATTAGTTAATTTTTTAAAAATAAATTATAATATTTTAAGGGATAAGCTTTAAAATAAAAAAATTATAATAAATTAAAATTAATATTAAAAATTTTAAAATTTATATTGTTTATAAATTATAATTTATTATAAATAATTTTAATTAAAAAAAAATTTAATTTTATTTAATTTTATATAAAAAAATAATTTTTAATAAATTAATATTAAATATAATGATAAAATTAGTATATAATATAAATTAATAATAAAAAAAATTATTAAAATTAAATAAAAGGAATTCGGCAAAATTTTATATTCACTTGTTTATCAAAAACATGTCTTTTTGATTAATAATTTAAAGTCTAATCTGCCCACTGATATAATTATTAAAGGGCTGCAGTATATTGACTGTACAAAGGTAGCATAATCAATAGTTTCTTAATTGGTGACTTGTATGAATGATTTGATGAGATATAAACTGTCTTTATTTATTAATAGAATTTAATTTTTTAATTAAAAAGTTAAAATAAATTTAAAAGACGAGAAGACCCTATAGAGTTTTATAAATTGATTACTTAAAATTTAATATTTATTTTTAAATTGAAATTAATTAATTTATTTTGTTGGGGTGATAGAAAAATTTAATTAACTTTTTTTTAATATAAACATAAATAAGTGAATACTTGATCCATATATTATGATTAAAAGAAAAAATTACCTTAGGGATAACAGCGTAATTTTTTTTTTTAGTTCAAATAAGAAAAAAAGTTTGCGACCTCGATGTTGGATTAAGGTAAAATTTAAATGCAAAAGTTTAAAATTTTGATCTGTTCGATCATTAAAACCTTACATGATCTGAGTTCAAACCGGTGTGAGCCAGGTTGGTTTCTATCTTTAGAAAATGAAAATATTTTAGTACGAAAGGATCAAATATTTAAATTAAATTTATATTGATATGAATATTATTAATTAGAATTATAAATGAAATAAATAATAAATATTGACTATTTTGACAGAAAAATGTGATGATTTTAGAGTTCATTAATATATAATTTATATTTATATAGATAGTAATTATAATAAATGATATATTTATAATTTTTGTTGGGGTAATTATTTTAATTTTAGGGGTTTTAGTAGGGGTTGCTTTTTTAACTTTATTAGAGCGAAAATTATTAGGTTATATTCAAATTCGAAAAGGTCCTAATAAAGTTGGGTTTATAGGGGTTTTACAACCTTTTTCTGATGCTATTAAGTTGTTTACTAAGGAGCAAACTTATCCTAGATATTCTAATTATATTTCTTATTATTTTTCTCCAGTAGTTAGATTTATTTTGTCTTTGGTTATTTGAGTATTAATTCCTTATTATTTTAATTTGATTAGATTTAATTTAGGGGTTTTATTTTTTTTATGTTGTACAAGAATAGGAGTTTATACTGTTATAATTGCTGGATGATCTTCTAATTCAAATTATTCATTATTAGGGGGTTTACGGGCAGTTGCTCAAACTATTTCTTATGAAGTTAGATTATTTTTAATTTTTATATCTTCTATTTTAATAATTATAGATTTTAATATAATAATATTTTCAGTTTATCAAGAAATTGTTTGATTTTTATTGTTAATATACCCATTAGCTTTATGTTTATTTTCTTCTATATTAGCTGAAACTAATCGAACTCCGTTTGATTTTGCTGAAGGGGAAAGAGAATTAGTTTCTGGATTTAATATTGAGTATAGAAGAGGTGGGTTTGCTTTAATTTTTTTAGCTGAATATTCTAGAATTTTATTTATAAGAATATTATTTGTATTAGTTTTTATAGGGGGTTATAGAATAAGATTAATTTTTTATTTAAAATTAACAATTATATCTTTTTTATTTATTTGGGTTCGAGGTACTTTACCTCGTTATCGTTATGATAAATTAATGTATTTAGCTTGAAAGAGATATTTACCGGTTTCTTTAAATTTTTTATTATTTTTTTTAAGAATTAAAATATTATAAGTTAAATTATTTTTAGTATAAATTAATAGAATATAATAATTCTTTCTTAAGTTTTCAAAACAAATGCTTTTACAAGCTCATTAATTAATTGATATTAATAATAGTTTAATTAAAAATTAAGTTATCTCATATTTTATTAATAAAAGGTATAATAATAAAGTATGAAAAATAAAATACAGTTAATAATTGTCCTGTAATAATATAAGGGTCTTCAACAGGTCGAGCTCCAATTCAGGTTAATAAGAAAATAATTACTACTAAAGATCAAAATATAATTTGATTAATGGGGTAAAATTGGATTCCTTGAATTTTTTTATTAAAAGTAAAAGGTAAGATAATTAAAATTAAAATTGAAAGAATTAAAGCAATTACCCCTCCAAGTTTATTAGGAATTGATCGAAGAATTGCATAGGCAAATAAAAAATATCATTCAGGTTGAATATGGACTGGGGTAACTAAAGGATTGGCTGGAATAAAATTATCAGGGTCTCCTAATAAATAAGGATTAGTTAATGTTAATATTACTAATAAAAATAATATAATAATAAATCCAATTAAATCTTTATAAACAAAAAAAGGATGAAAAGGAATTTTATCTAAGTTACTATTAATACCTAAAGGATTATTAGATCCAGTTACATGTAAAAATAATAAGTGAATTATTGTTATTATTAAAACAATAAATGGTAATAAGAAATGAAATGTGTAAAATCGAGTTAATGTTGCATTATCTACAGCAAACCCACCTCAAATTCAATTTACTAATATAGTTCCTAAGTATGGGATTGCTGATAGTAAGTTTGTAATAACTGTAGCTCCTCAGAATGATATTTGTCCTCAAGGTAAAACATATCCTATGAAAGCAGTAGCTATTAATAAAAATAAAATAATTACTCCAATAATTCAAGTATATTTTAAGTTAAAAGATTCATAATATATTCCTCGTCCAATATGGATATAAATACAAATAAAAAAAAATGATGCTCCATTAGCATGGAGGGTTCGAATTAATCATCCGTAATTAACATTTCGGCAAATATAATTTACTCTATAAAAAGCTAATTCAATATTAGCTGTATAATATATAGTTAAAAATAATCCTGTAATAATTTGAATAATTAAACATAATCCTAATAGAGAACCAAAATTTCATAATGAAGAAATGTTAGATGGGGATGGTAAATCAATTAATGAATTATTTATAATTTTTAAAATTGGGTGAGTTTTTCGAATTGGGGAAAATTTATTTATCATTAGTAAAATTAATTTAATGAAGATCGAAGAGGTCCATAGAAAATATTAGTAATTTTAACTACTGCAATTAGGGTAATAAATAAATAAATTATTATTATTATTATTATTATAAATGTTTGACTATTGTATAATTTAGATAAATTAATTTTATTTTCATTATTAAAAAATAAAAAATTATTGTAAAAATTTAATATTTCTAAATTTTTAGAAAAATTTAATCATAATAAATTATTTATATATATAAAACTAATTATAAAAATACTAAAAAATAATAAAAATGATAAAATTTTTAAGTTAAATGAAATATAAAATATTTCATTTGAGGCAATTCTAGAAACGTAAATAAATAATACTAATAATCCACCTAAAAATGTTAGAAATAAAATGTAAGAAAATCAATAAGTTCTAATTAATATTCCTGTAATAATACAGGTTAATAAGGTTTGAATTAAGATTATTAATCCTATAGAAAGTGGGTGATTTAAGAAAAATATAATTACTGATAATGAGATTATTATTATTGAAATAAATATTTTTGTAATTTCAAAGAATAGTTTAATAAAAATAATAATTTTGGAGATTATTGATAAAGAAGAATCTTTTTCTTTGAAGTTTTTAAAGAAAAAATCTTAATTTTGGTTTACAAGACCAATGTTTTGGGTTAAACTATAAAAACTAACGAATGATAATTAATATGATAGTTGTTGTTTTATTGATATATATTGTGGGTAATTTAATTTTTGTTTCTAAACAAAAACATTTATTAATTGTTTTATTAAGATTAGAGTTTATTGTTTTAAGAATATTTTTTATTATATTATTATATTTGAGTTATATTGAGGTTAATATATATATATTAATGGTTTTTTTAGTATTTTCTGTGTGTGAAGGGGCTTTAGGTTTATCAATTTTAGTTTCTATAATTCGTACTCATGGAAATGATTATTTTCAAAGATTTAATTTATTATAAAATTTAAAAAAAAGAAAAAATGATAAAATTTTTAATAATAATTTTATTTATAATACCTTTATGTTTTAAAAAAAAAATATTTTGATTGGTTCAAATAGTATTATTTTTAATAATATTTTTATTTATAAATTTAACTGTTTTATTGGGTAATTATTGTAATTTAAGTTATATATTTTCTTGTGATATAATTTCTTTTGGTTTAATTTTATTAAGAATTTGGATTTGTATCTTAATAATTATAGCAAGAGAGAATTTATTTAAAATTAATTTTTATGTTAGTTTTTTTATATTTAATATAATTTTTTTATTGTTAATATTATTTTTAACTTTTTCTACTATAAATTTATTTATATTTTATTTATTTTTTGAGGGGAGTTTAATTCCTACTTTAATATTGATTGTTGGTTGAGGGTATCAACCTGAACGTATTCAAGCTGGGATATATTTATTATTTTATACATTATTTGCTTCTTTACCTTTATTAATGGGAATTTTTTATGTTTATGTTGATTCTAATAATATTATAATTTATTTTAATAAATTTTTAAATTTTGATTTTTATTTATTATATATTTCAATAATTATAGCTTTTTTAGTAAAAATACCTATATATTTTGTTCATTTATGATTACCTAAGGCACATGTAGAGGCTCCTGTTTCAGGATCAATAATTTTAGCTGGGATTATATTAAAGTTAGGAGGTTATGGGTTAATACGTGTTTTAATTTTCATAGAAAAAGTAAGATTAAAATTTAATTTTATTTGAGTTATTATTAGTTTATTAGGGGGATTTTATATTAGATTAAAGTGTTTTTGTCAAATTGATATTAAATCTTTAATTGCTTATTCTTCTGTAGCTCATATAAGATTAGTAATTGGGGGTATTATAACTATAAATTATTGAGGTTATATAGGATCTTATATTTTAATAATTGGGCATGGTTTATGTTCTTCTGGAATATTTTGTTTAGCTAATATTAATTATGAACGTTTACATAGACGAAGAATATATATTAATAAAGGAATAATGAATTTTATACCTTCGATGAGTTTATGATGATTTTTATTATTATCTTCTAATATAGCAGCCCCTCCTTCTTTAAATTTAATAGGTGAAATTAGATTAATTAATAGATTAATTAGATGATCTTGATTATCTATAATTATGTTGATAATAATTTCTTTTTTTAGTGCAGGTTATAGTTTATATTTATATTCTTATACTCAGCATGGTAAATATTATATTGGTATATATAGATTTTATATGGGGGTTTCTCGTGAATATTTATTATTAATATTACATTGATTGCCTTTAAATATGTTAATTATAAAGGTTGATTATGTAATAATTTGATTATAGATTATACTTAAATAATTTAATAAAAATATTGATTTGTGGAGTCAAAAATATGGATAAAATTCATTTTAGGTTATTTTTATGAAAAGTTCAATTTGTTTTAATATATTTTTTTTTTTATTTTTTATAAGCATGATAATATTTATTATAATAATTTATTTTATTATAAATAATTTAGTTATTTTTTTAGAGTGGGAAATTATTTCTTTTAATTCTATTATAATTAAAATATCTATTTTATTAGATTGGATATCTTTATTATTTATAATATTTGTTTTATTAATTTCTTCAGTGGTAATTTTTTATAGAAAAAGTTATATATCATCTGAATTGAATTTAAATCGATTTATCATTTTAGTGTTATTATTTGTGTTTTCTATAATTTTATTGATTATTAGTCCTAATATTATTAGAATTTTATTAGGTTGAGATGGGTTAGGATTAGTTTCTTATTGTTTAGTGATTTATTATCAAAATATTAAATCTTATAATGCAGGTATATTAACTGCCTTATCGAATCGAGTAGGGGATGTTTTAATTTTAATAGTGATTGCTTGAATATTAAATTATGGTAGATGAAATTATATTTTTTATTTAGAATTTATAAAGAATGATTATGTAATAATAATAGTGGGGACTATAATTATTATAGCAGCTATAACTAAAAGAGCTCAAATTCCCTTTAGATCTTGGTTGCCTGCTGCTATAGCAGCTCCAACTCCTGTTTCTGCTTTAGTTCATTCTTCTACTTTAGTGACTGCTGGAGTTTATTTGTTGATTCGATTTAATTTATTGTTAGAAAATATTTTTTTTTTAAAGTTATTTTTATTATTATCTGGAATAACTATATTTATAGCTGGGATTTCGGCTAATTATGAGTTTGACTTAAAAAAAATTATTGCTTTATCTACTTTAAGTCAATTAGGTTTAATAATAAGAATTTTAAGAATAGGAATACCTGATTTAGCTTTTTTTCATTTACTAACTCATGCCATATTTAAAGCTTTATTATTTATATGTGCGGGGGTAATTATTCATATAATAAATGATACTCAAGATATTCGATTTATAGGGGGATTGAGAAATTATGTTCCTTTTACTTCTTTATGTATAAATATTTCTAATTTAGCTTTATGTGGAATTCCTTTTTTAGCAGGTTTTTATTCTAAGGATTTAATTTTAGAAATAGTTTCAATAAGAAATTTAAATATGTATATTTATTTTTTATATTATATTTCTACAGGGTTAACCATATATTATACTATTCGTTTAATTATATATTTAATATTAAATAATTATAATTTAATTTCTGTTTATAATTTATATGATGAAGATTATACTATATTAAAAAGTATATTTGTTTTATTATTTATAAGTGTAGTAAGAGGTTCTTTTTTAAGATGAATAATTTTTTATTATCCTTATATAATTTATTTACCTTTTAAAATGAAAATAATAGTTATTTATGTGAGTTTATTAGGAGGATTTATAGGCTATTTAGTTAGAAAAATAAATATTTATTCTTTTAATAAATTTTTAAATACTTATAATTTGAGAAGTTTTTTATGTTTAATGTGATTTATGCCAAATTTATCTACTTATGGGTTAAATTATATTTTTTTAAAAATAAGTCAAAATTTATTAAAAAATATTGATATAGGTTGAAGAGAAATATATAGTGGGCAAGGGATATTTAATATTTTAAAAAATTATTCTATTTTTTCTAATTTTTATCAAATAAATAATTTTAAAATTTATTTATTTAGATTTATTATTTGAATAATAATTTTTTTATTTATTTTATTAATTTATTTAAATAGCTTATAAAATAGAGTATAATATTGAAGATATTAAGGAGATTTAGAAATCTTTAAATAAAAATAAATAAATAAGATTTATATATATATATATATATAAAGTATTATTTATAAAAATATTAAAATTTTATTTTTACAATGAAAATGTAATGTTTTAAGTTAAACTATATAAATAGAAATATTAATGGAATTTAACCACTAAAAATTAAGTTAGCAGCTTAATTTTAGTCTTTATATTTCTTTAAATATAAAAAATTAATTGGAATTTATATTCAATTTTATCATTAACAGTGATATACCTCTATTTTGGTTTCAATTAAATAAGGAGAAAGTGATTCTCTATCTTTTAAGTCGAAATTAAAGGCAAATATTGCTTCTTATTTAATTAAGATGAATTGTTTAATACAATATTTTTTGAATGCAAATCAAATGTTTTTTTTAAACTAAAATCCTTAATTTAATTTGTTCAATTAAGTATATTTTGATTTCATTCATGATAAAGTCCTAATAATAAAATAATAATAAAAAAAAGACTAATTTTAAATCAAATTAAAAAATTTACTAATTTAAATAAAGGGATAATTGGTAAAATTAAAGCAATTTCTACATCAAAAATTAAAAAAATTACTGTAATTAAAAAAAAATGTAAAGAAAAGGGGATTCGAGCTGAAGATTTAGGGTCAAATCCACACTCAAATGGTGAGCATTTTTCTCGATCTATAAAAGATTTTTTTGATAGGATAATTGATAAAAATATTATAATATTAGAAATAATTATAATTAAAATTAATAAGTAGTAAATTAATAAAATTATTTATATTAAAAATAAATTAAACTTTTTGATTGGAAATCAAATATACTAAATATATTATATAAATAATTAATTTGCTCATCAATATATAAAAATATATAGGAATAATCAAACTACATCAACAAAGTGTCAATATCAAGCTGCTGCTTCAAACCCAAAATGGTGATTATTAGAAAAATGATTTTTTAAATGTCGAATTAAACAAATTAAAAGAAATATAGTTCCGATAATTACATGTAATCCGTGGAATCCTGTAGTAATAAAAAAAGTTGATCCATAAATTCTATCTGCAATAGTAAATGGAGCTTCAATGTATTCATATGCTTGTAAGATAGTAAAATAAATTCCTAAAAAAACAGTTAAAAATAATCCTTGAGTTGTTTGGGAATAGTTATTTTCTATTAGTGCATGATGAGCTCAAGTTACTGTTACTCCTGAGGTAATTAGGATAATAGTATTTAATAATGGAATTTGAAATGGGTTAAATGGGGTAATACTTAAAGGAGGTCAAATTGAACCAATTTCAACATTAGGGGAAAGTCTACTATGGAAAAACGCTCAAAAAAAAGAAATAAAAAAAAATACTTCTGAAATAATAAATAAAATTATCCCTCATCGTAATCCTTTTGTTACTAAAATAGTATGTTTACCTTGTAAGGTTCCTTCTCGACAAATATCTCGTCATCATTGATATATAGTTAAAATAATAATAAAATAACCTAAAATTAACAGATTTATGTTAAAATTATGAAATCATTTAACTATACCGGTAACTAAAGTTATTACCCCAATAGCTCCTGTCAAAGGTCAAGGTCTATAATCTACTAAATGAAATGGGTGGTTATAATTTATTTTCATTAATTTACTTCTCTAGAATATAAAGTTCTTAAAATTGCAATAACATAAGATTGAATTACTGCTACAGCTGACTCTAAGATTAATAATAAAATTTGAATGATAATTAGGATAGGAATTAAATAAGAAGGTATGATTGAACCTGTCCCTCTTAATAAGGTTATTAAAAGATGACCAGCAATTATATTTGCAGTTAATCGTACAGCTAAAGTTCCTGGTCGAATAATATTACTAATAGTTTCAATTAGAACTATAAAAGGTATTAAGATACCTGGTGTTCCTTGCGGGATTATGTGAATAAATATATGTTGGGTATTATTAATTCATCCATATAATATAAATCTTAACCATAAAGGTAAGGATAAGGATAAAGAAAGAGTTAAATGACTAGTTCTTGTGAAAATGTAAGGGAATAAACCTAAAAAATTATTAAAAAGAACAAAAGAAAATATTGATACAAAAATAAAAGTTGATGAACTTGAATTTATATTATTTCCTAAAAGAGTTTTAAATTCATTATGTAACTTATTTAAAATAAAATTTCAAAAAATAAAATGTCGGTTAGGGATAAGTCAAAATGAGTAAGGGATAAACATTAATCCAATTAATGTACTTAATCAATTTAATGATAAATTAAATAAATTTGTAGAGGGGTCAAAAATAGAAAATAAATTACTTATCATTTTCAGAAAAAATTTTTATTAATAATTTTGTTGTTATTAATTGAAGTTTTTATTTTAATATTATAAATATAATAATTTATTATGTTAAATAAAATAAAAATTAAAATAAAAAAAAAAAAAGAAAGTAATCAATTAATTGGTATTATTTGAGGAATAAAAGAATATTACATTATTTATTGTAATAATTTAAATTTGACATATTTATGTTATAAAATTTAACTAATTCTTTATGCTCATTAGAAGTAATTGCTAATTTACTATAAAATGGTTTAAGAGACCAGTACTTGCTTTCAGTCATCTAATGAAGAATAATTATTAATTCAATTAATAAAATTTTTAATTGAAATTCTTTCAATTACAATAGGCATAAAACTATGGTTAGCTCCACAAATTTCAGAACATTGACCATAAAAAATTCCAGGTCGGTTCATATAAAAATTAGTTTGATTTAATCGACCTGGATTAGCGTCAACTTTTACCCCTAATGATGGAATAGTTCAAGAATGAATTACATCTGTTGCTGTAACTATAATACGAATTTGATTATTTATAGGTAAAATAATTCGATTATCTACATCTAATAATCGGAAATTATTAGGGGATATCTCATTAATAGGGATTATATAAGAGTCAAATTCAATATTATTAAAATCTGAGTATTCATAACTTCAATATCATTGATGTCCAATAGATTTTAAAGTAATTAGAGGATTATTTAATTCATCTAATAAATATAATAATCGTAATGAAGGTAATGCAATAAAAATTAATGTGATAGCGGGAAGAATAGTTCAGATTAGTTCAATTATTTGCCCTTCTAATAAAAATCGATTAATATATATATTAAAAAATAAATTAAATATTAAATAACCAACTAGAACAGTAATTATAATTAAAATAATTAAAGTATGATCATGAAAAAAAATAATTTGTTCTATTAAAGGGGAGGCTCTATTTTGTAAATTAAAATTAGATCATGTTGCAATTTCTAAAAAAAGGATAAATCCTTTATAAATGGGGTTTAAATCCATTACATATAATCTGCCATATTAGAAATTTCTTAAAATGGGAAGTTCATTATATGAATGTTCAGCAGGGGGGAGATTTTGATATCATTCAATAGAAGATGGTAGATTTAATGGGAATAAAACTATTCGTTGGTTAATTATAGATTCTCAAATAATAATAAGTATTAATATAATGGCTAATAAGGAAATATAAGACCCTAAAGAAGAGATAATATTTCAAGAAATATAAACATCTGGGTAATCAGAATATCGTCGAGGTATACCTGCTAACCCTAAAAAATGTTGAGGGAAAAAGGTTAAATTAACCCCAATAAATATGGTGAAAAATTGAATTTTTAAAAGGAAAGGGTTTATATATAAACCGGTGAATAAAGGATATCAATGAATAAATCCCCCTAAAATTGCAAAAACAGCTCCTATTGATAGTACATAATGAAAATGTGCTACTACATAATATGTGTCATGTAAACTAACATCAATAGAAGAATTAGCTAAAATTACTCCTGTTAATCCCCCTACTGTAAATAAAAATACAAACCCTAATCTTCATAATATAGAAGGTCTATAATTAATTTGAGTTCCATGTAAAGTAGCTAATCAACTAAAAATTTTAATTCCAGTAGGTACGGCAATAATTATTGTTGCTGATGTAAAATATGCTCGAGTATCAATATCTATTCCTACTGTAAATATGTGATGTGCTCAAACAACAAATCCTAATAACCCAATTGCTATTATAGCATAAATTATTCCTAAACATCCAAATGTTTCTTTTTTCCCTCTTTCTTGTGAAATAATATGAGAAATTATCCCAAATCCAGGTAAAATTAAAATATAAACTTCTGGGTGTCCAAAAAATCAAAATAAGTGTTGGTATAAGATAGGGTCTCCTCCTCCAGCTGGATCAAAAAAAGATGTATTTAAATTTCGATCAGTTAATAATATAGTAATAGCTCCCGCTAAGACTGGTAAAGATAATAATAAAAGTAAAGCTGTAATTCCAACAGCTCAAACAAATAATGGTAATTGATCAAAAGATAGTCCATTTAATTTTATATTGATAATAGTAGTAATAAAATTAATAGCCCCTAAAATAGATGAAATTCCAGCTAAATGTAGTGAAAAAATAGCTAAATCTACTGATCTTCCCCCATGAGCAATATTAGAGGAAAGAGGGGGGTAAACTGTTCATCCTGTTCCTGCTCCATTTTCTACAATTCTTCTTGAAATTAATAATGTAAGAGAGGGCGGAAGTAATCAAAATCTTATATTATTTATTCGGGGGAAAGCTATATCAGGAGCTCCTAATATTAAAGGTACTAATCAATTTCCAAATCCACCAATTATAATTGGTATAACTATAAAAAAAATTATAATAAAAGCATGACCTGTTACAATAGTATTATAAATTTGATCATCTCCAATTAATGACCCAGGAGTTCCTAATTCAGCTCGAATTAAAAGACTTAAAGAAGTTCCAACTATTCCAGATCAAATACCAAAAATAAAATATAAAGTTCCAATATCTTTATGATTTGTTGAGAAAAGTCATTTTCGCTTTTAAATAAAAATAAAATGGCTGAGGGTTTAAGCGATAAATTGTAAATTTATTAACGAGAAATGTTCTCTTTTATTAGATTTTTTTTTAAGTCTTATAGTCAAAAATGATATAAAATTGCAAATTTTAAGGAATAATTAAAATTATTAAGGCTTAAAGAAGATATCTTTATAAATAATTTTGAAGACTATTAGTTTAATTTAACTTAAAACCTTATTAAAGAAAGAAAAAAGTTCTAAGAATTATACTCGAAATTGAAATAAAAGATAAAAAATTAATAAAATAAATTAGTTTATTTTTTAAAAAAAATTTTATTCATTTTAATTTTATATAGTTAAATATGAAAGAAGAGTAAATAATTCGAATATAAAAAAATAATATGACTAATCTTATTATAATAAAAATAAATGTAACAATAAAAAATTTATTAATTAATAAAAAATTAATAATAATTCATTTAGGGAAAAATCCAATAAAAGGAGGTAATCCCCCTAATGATAAAAAATTAATTAAAAAAAAAAGTTTAATTATATAATTTATATTAAAAATAAATAATTGATTGATAAAATATATATTTAATATAAAAAAAATAAAACATATTGTTCTAATAATAAAAGAATATATAAATAAATAAAATATTCATAAATTTTCTCTAATTATAATTGAAGATAATATTCATCCTAAATTATTAATAGATGAAAAGGCTATTAATTTACGTAAAGAGGTTTGATTTAACCCCCCAATAGCTCCAATAACAGAGTTTATAATAATAATAATAATAATAAAATTTTTATTAAAATAATACGATAATAAAATTATGGGGGTAATTTTTTGTCATCTTATTAAAATAAAATTATTAAATCATGATATTCCTTCTACAATATTAGGGAATCAAAAATGGAATGGGGCGGATCCTATTTTTATTAAAAGTGAAGAATTAATTATAATTGCGATAATATTATTAAAATAAAAGTTTTTAAATAAAATTATTTTTAACAAGATAGAAAATAAAAAATTAATTGAGGCAATAGATTGAATAAGAAAATATTTTAAAGAAGCTTCTGAAGATATTATATTGTTTGAGTTTGAAATTAATGGGATGAATCTTAATAAATTAATTTCTAATCCAATTCAACATCCAAATCATGAATTAGAAGAAATAGAAATTAAAGTACTAAAAAATAAAATAAATAAAAAAAATATTTTATTAGAATTAAAAAAAAAAATTTAAAATAAGAAAAATAAATTCTTTAAATAATATTAAATATTAGTTAATTATATTTTAGTGTAAGAAGCACGATAGTTTTTGATACTATAAGATATAGTTTGATTCTATAAAATATAATAAAGGTAAAAAATTACTTAATTTATCCTATCAGAATAATCCTTTAATCAGGCACTTTATTTTTTAAAAAAAAGGGGAACCTTTATATTTGGGGTATGAACCCAAAAGCTTAAATTTAGCTTATTTTTAA